ATTCTTGAAATAAACAACCCGCACACACTCCCTTTCCAAAAAAGATCAATACACCAAGCACTACACTGAGATTTATTAGATTTGTTGCTAAAATATCGGTATTAAACCCGAAACTCCCGGCGGATGGCCAGTGACCCAAGAAAACGAAAGAATCGGTTACATTTTTCATATGATCTCCTCTTATAGATAAACTAAAAAATCGTTGTATTTTTTAACTTCTTAACTACTTATAAATTCGAAATGCATGTTTTTTGAATTGAGATTCCCAACAAAAAGAATACTTAAACTTATTGGAATAGAATTCCGAATTAGGTACTCGGTTTCATGTGAATTGCGAAATACTCCTTTTGTTGCAACACTTCTCCCTCGAACTAAGAAGGGGAAGGAAGGAAGAAAGCGAGTGGGTAACACGAATTCTTCATCCTCAAATGAAGTCCTTCCCGCGTATTATTTTCTCAACGAATAAGTAATTCTGTAGGAGCAATTTTTCACTATAAATGTGAAAAAGCAACCTCCAAGTTCAAGACTAGAAAAGAAATACGTATTTCTTCTATTTCTTTTCTCGAATTAAACAAAAGGATTCGCAAATAAAAGTGCTAATGCTACAACCAATCCATAAATTGTTAAAGCTTCCATAAAAGCTAAACTAAGTAATAAAGTACCTCGTATTTTTCCTTCTGCTTCGGGCTGTCTGGCAATACCTTCTACAGCTTGTCCCGCGGCAGTACCTTGACCAACTCCAGGTCCAATAGAAGCAAGCCCTACAGCCAATCCAGCAGCAATAACGGAAGCGGCAGAAATCAGTGGATTCATGATAAGTTCCTCACACACACAAAAAAAATAAATGGTTAATGATACAATCAACCAATGCATTATGACTTAATTATTCCATTGCTAATATTAATCCAGTCGAAATAACTAACAATACCGAATTGAAAATGGAAATAAGAATATTATTAAACCATTAGATCATTAGAAAGACTTCATCTTTTTTAGTTCCTACTTGTTGAGTCTTTCTGAATCAAAAGAACTTGTGTTTTTCCATTTCCTTTTTCTAATCATTAATCGTTTTTCGATCTTTTTCGTTATTTTGTCTGTTTATTCATTCAATTCGCAGTCATAAACGAACCTGAAAGACTTCGCCGGTTGGTATCGCTATCGAAATTCAAGTAGGACAAATTAACTATCAGTTCATATATAACTTGGCAATATCTAATATAAAATATACATGGATTTCTTACATAACGTAAACCGCTATATTTTTGAGTCAATCGGATACCGCTAGACTGTATGTATTTGTATATTTCTATGCTCGAAATAAAATAGATTATCTTGATAGAACCTCTTAATCGAATATCTTGATAGAGTATCTTGAGCCACACATATATATATTACCTTACTTGGATCGAAACTAAGATAGACTCTTCCTAAGACGAATCAATGATGACCTTCCAGGGATTCGCCTATATAAGCTGCGGCTAAAGTTGCAAAAATAAGAGCCTGAATACCACTTGTAAATAATCCAAGAAACATGACAGGTATAGGAACCACTAAAGGTACTAAAGAAACAAGAACAACAACTACTAATTCATCGGCTAATATATTTCCGAAAAGTCGAAAACTAAGTGATAGAGGTTTTGTGAAATCTTCTAAGATGTTAATGGGCAAAAGAATTGGAGTTGGTTGAATGTATTTACCAAAATAACCTAATCCTTTTTTTGTAAGACCCGCATAGAAATAGGCGACTGACGTGAGTAAAGCTAAAGCAACAGTAGTATTTATATCATTCGTGGGTGCGGCTAACTCCCCATGAGGTAGCTGTATGATTTTCCAAGGTAAAAGAGCCCCTGACCAATTAGAAACAAAAATAAATAGAAACATAGTCCCAATAAAGGGAACCCAAGGGCGATATTCTTCTCCAATTTGAGTTTTGCTCACGTCTCGGATGAATTCAAGGACATATTCAAAAAAATTTTGACCGCCAGTCGGAATCGTTTGTGGACTCCGAACAGCTATTGCAGCTGAACCTAATAAGATAGCAATTACAACCCAAGAAGTTATAAGTACCTGGCCGTGGATTTGGAAACTTCCTATTTGCCAATAGAAATGTTGACCCACTTCCACACCAGATATATCATATAACCCCTTTAGCTGGTTGATTGAATATGATAGAATATTCATATTGTCCTCTGACAGAAATATAACTTAAAAAAAAAATTATTTTGATTCAACGAACTCTTTCTCGACTTGGCTACTTTAATTTTAATTTTCTATTTTGGATACTGATTAATTCCATAATATATCCTGCTATTTTTAACAAGTTTTTGAGATTCAAGATCTAGTAACCGATATAAAGTTTAGGAAGTCGATTTTTAATTTTATTATGAATCAGGGGTTTCTTATATAGCTAGAACGGCCTTCGCAAATTGCAAATACTAATTTGGTAAGAATTAATCGAATTGAAGCTATAGCGTCATCGTTTGCGGGAATCGAAATATCTGCAAGATCCGGATCACAATTTGTATCGATTAAACAAATCGTTGGAATTCCCAAAGTAATACATTCTCGAAGAGCCGTATATTCTTCGTGTTGATCAACGATGATTACAATATCTGGTAATCCTGTCATATATTTGATCCCACCTAGATATGTTTGCAAGTGAGATAATTGTCTCTTCACCACCGCTGCATCTCTCTTTGCGAGACGAGCGAGTCTCCCTGCCGTTTGTTCCATTCTCAAGTCCCTGAATTTATGAAGTCTCGTTTCTGTCGTGGACCAATTCGTTAACATACCGCCAAGCCACTTTTTATTAACATAATGACAGCGAGCCCTTATTGCAGCCCGTGCTACTGAGTCAGCTGCTTTATTTTTTGTCCCAACAATTAAAAATTGTTTTCCTCTACTTGATGCGTCAAAAACTAAATCGCAAGCCTCTGATAAAAAACGCGCAGTTCTAGTAAGATTTATAATATGAATACCTTTACATTTTGCGGAGATATAAGGCGACATTCTAGGATTCCATTTCCGAGTACCGTGACCAAAATGAACTCCCGCTTCCATCATCTCTTCCAAATGGATGTTCCAATATCTTCTTGTCATTTCTCCCCACACTTTCTCTTTTTTTCATTAAATTAAAGAGATGAGGTATTCTGAAATAAAAAATTGTTCCAACGGAACCTTCTTTTCTACCGCTCTACCGCGAATTGGCCGTTGATATACAACCCCAACCATAAATTCCTTTCTATTCGTCATTTTTTAATTTCTTTATTTTATTACTAAATTAAATAACCATAACAAATACATAAAAGATAAAAAAGATGAATTTCTTCTATTTTTGAAACCCCCAAAATCATTGTTGTTTTGATCTATCACGGAAATTCTTTGAAAGACAAGAATCAACTAATTCTCGGTGGTAAAACAAAATATCTCCCATCTTTCTCTCGAATCGATTCTTTTTTTTTGTTTTCAAAGGAATGTCCTTATGTTGACTTGAATGGTGTATGAATCCTTTGAATCCGGTACCAACGGGTATCATCCCCCCTAGAACAACGTTTTCTTTTAGTCCTTTCAACCAATCGATACGGCCTCGGAGAGCCGCTTTTGCTAAAACTCGAGCAGTTTCCTGAAAACTGGCCTCGGATATAAAACTTTGAGTATTCAGAGATGCTCTCGTTATTCCCAATAAAGTAGCTCGGTAACATATCGCTTCTTCCAAAGCGCGTCCCGTTCGTTCCGCCCGAAACAATCCAATTAGTTCTCCAGGCAAAAAAACATTAGACATTCCATCTTCTGAAACCAAGACTTTTGATGTTATTTGACGTACAATAATTTCTATATGCCTATTATGGATCTGCACCCCTTGTGATCGATAAACCTTTTGGATCTTGTTAACCAACGAAATACGACTTTGCGCTATAGTTAGCTCAGCCCCAATCAAGAATTCCCAAGGACTTCCAAAAATTCTTGTTATACGTTCGTTCCAACCATCAATCCTCTTTTCGAGATTCATCGATATTGAATCAATCGAACGAACTTCTAAGACTTGTTCCACTTTTGGAAGGCCTTGCGTGATGTCACCAGACCTAGATTTTTCATATATAAATGTAACTAATGTATCCCCTTCATTAATGATTTCCCCATAATGACCATGAACTGTTGCTCCTGGAGTAGCCAAATAGGGCTTAGCCGATCTTATTACTACAGAGTCAAATTGAACAATTAGAACTTGACCCGATTTTAGGTGCGTTCCTTTTTTTGTTATACATACATTTTCACAAACAAATTGTCCAAGATAAATTTTTGTGGATATCTGTTCACAAAAATTATAATGAAGAGAATACCAATTCAATTTGAATGGATTCAAAATGATGTTACTGCATGGATCGGGATTATAAATTCTTCGAGTTTCATCTATTAAATAATATTGAAATTTAAGTAGTTGAAAGGTTTGTTTTAAATTCTCGAGTTGCAAATAATTAGTTACCAAGATCTGATTATGAGTTATTAAATGGTAAAATGAAAAAAAATGCGCAATTTGAAGGGCTGCTCCTAACGGACCAAACGAATTCCTGATTGGAATTGGGGGATCTTTTTTAATTGATTCTTTGTGATATTTTACACCCTTGAATGGTAATGGGCCTAGTCGAAAACAATTGGATGATGACAAAATTATAAAAAAAGGACATTCCTTGTTTATCCCCAACAACGTACGAACAGTTCCTTGATTTTGGTTAAATGATTTTTGAAGTTTTGTCTTTGAATAAATGGAATAAAATGGATTCATATTGGTAGGATCTACTCCCTCTTTTTTTTCGGATGATGGATCATTCCTTTTACCAATATATGAAATAGCGGATTTCGCTAAATTGACCTTTACGAAGTCTCGAATCATACCATTTGTTCTTACTTCAACAAAGGAAGTGCGGGCCTCTTCGATAGAAGAATCTTTTTTTTCTTGATTCCAATTCAATACTAAACAAGTACGTACTAATTGAATATTT